ATATTGCAATATTGTAATATTATAATATACACATGTCACGTAAGAAAGAAAGCTTCTTGATGTTTTCCTGTTTCCGGGGGGTTTGCAGGAGTGTTAGATATCTTAGGAGTTTTGGGGGGGTAGGGGGGGTTTAGACGCGCAACAAACGGGGTGTTGACAGAGATCTTAGGAGTAAATACAAGTACTTTATGCTCTTGAAATCAGTTATGCAATTCTTCAATGAATATCTTTGCATCATGAATTTTTTACGCGTCGAGCAGAATGCATGTTCACCCTTGTGAAAATAGGTTTGTATGCACTGTGAGATGCCAGGAGAAAGGAAAAAAAAAAAAGAGAACCCCTTGCCCGCTAGAAAGAATGCCCGGCTAGGTGGGTAACGAGGAGTATGTATTACCACCATTAACTTATGCAAGCGTCGATGAAAGTGGGAGGAATGATTCAAGTTATGGACCTGAAATAGGAACCAGATGCCAGGAATAATTCACTAAGTGAAACCCCCACGATAATTGTCCCTCACCTTCAAGAACCGTGATCATTAAGGAATCAACTGATGGTGGGCTCTTACTACATTAAGATGGGGGAACTGACGGGATGTTGGGTACTTGGTATAACTTAACTGGTGGTTATTTGTGTTCGGTCTTAAATGTCGTTAATTCTTATTCATGTTTAATTGATTTATCTTTTTTATGTTTATGTAAAATTTTAGGGGAATAATTGATGGATGAGGGTGTTAGTAAGAGTAGGGATGTCACCTTTAATGGTGTGTCTTGTATCATTAATAAATGGTTAATATAAATTCATGGTGTAAGTACATATATGTACGAGCCCTGTTTTGGGGCAGAGCTCGGCCAAAGAGTAGTTTAATTTGAGAATCCTAGCTTTGGGAGTTAGGGGCAGGGGTTAAAATCCCTTTTCTTTGAGCGGTAGGAAGGATTTTAACCTTCGGCGTCCGGTTTACAAGACCGGCGCTCTTTCACTGAGCTACTACTGCGATTAAGGGTTATGCAAATATTTTATTTTCTGCTAAGCCGGCGACTGGCAGTAAAATAAGGAAGAGGAAGAAATAGAGGAAAGATGCGATTTGGCCAATGATAATGAATGGGTGTTCAACGGGCATTCCTCCAATTCAGGTTAAAATAATGACGTCTGCAACTAGAAGTCAAAATAAGAATTGAGTAAGGGGTCGGAAGGTGAGGGCTCGGAGTTTGGAGGTGTGGAGAATAGGAACTAGTATAAGAATTAGAATGGAGAAGAGAAGCGCGAGGACGCCTCCTAGTTTGTTAGGAATTGATCGGAGGATGGCGTAAGCAAATAAGAAGTATCACTCTGGCTTAATGTGTGGGGGAGTGACTAGGGGGTTTGCGGGGGTGAAGTTGTCTGGGTCTCCTAAAAGGTTGGGAGAGAAGAGGGCTAAAGCGATCAGAGAGATTAGTAGAATTGCAAAGCCTAAGAGATCTTTATAAGAGAAATAGGGGTGGAATGAGATTTTGTCTGTGTCGGAGTTTAGGCCTGCTGGGTTTGTGGAGCCGGTTTCGTGGAGGAAAATTAGATGAATTATTGTTATGGCTGCGATGATGAAAGGGAGGAGGAAGTGGAAGGCAAAGAATCGGGTGAGGGTGGCATTATCTACTGAGAAACCGCCTCAAAGTCATTGGACTAGAGAATTGCCAATGTAAGGAATTGCGGAGAGAAGGTTGGTAATAACGGTAGCTCCTCAGAAGGATATTTGTCCTCATGGAAGGACATAACCTACAAAGGCAGTTATTATGGTTAGGAGGAGGAGAACAACTCCTACATTTCATGTTTCTTTATAAAGGTAGGAGCCGTAGTATAGTCCTCGGCCAATGTGAAGGTAGATGCAAATAAAGAAAAAGGATGCGCCGTTGGCGTGTATATTACGGATTAGTCAGCCATAGTTTACATCTCGGCAGATGTGGGCGACGGATGAAAAGGCTGTTGCGATATCGGAAGTGTAGTGTATTGCAAGGAAAAGGCCTGTTAAAATTTGGGCGGCGAGACAGAGCCCTAGTAGGGAGCCGAAGTTTCATCAGACAGAGATGTTTGAGGGTGCGGGGAGATCAACTAGTGCGTCGTTTGCGATTTTTAGGAGAGGGTGGGTTTTTCGGAGGCTGGCCATTAAGGTTTTTGTAGTTGAATAACAACGGTGGTTTTTCAAGTCATTGGTCCTGGTTAAAATCCTGGCAGAAACTATGGCTTATGTAATGCTCATATTTTTGTTAAGTTTGGTGTTAGGGTTAGCGGCGGTTGCTTCTAACCCTTCGCCGTATTTTGCGGCTTTGGGGCTGGTTGTGGTGGCGGGAGTGGGGTGTGGAGTGTTAGTGGGGCATGGGGGGTCTTTTTTATCTTTGATTTTGTTTTTAATTTATTTAGGGGGAATGTTGGTTGTGTTCGCATATTCAGCAGCACTTGCTGCTGAGCCTTATCCGGAGAGTTGAGGGAGTTGGCCTGTGTTGGGTACTATGATAGCTTATGTTGTAGGGGTTGGTGTGGTGACAAGTGTATTTTGAGGGGGTTGGTATGAGGGGTCTTGGGTTTTGGTGGACGAGTTCAGTGAGTTTTCTGTGTTTCGAGGAGATGTTGGGGGAGTAGCATTAATATATTCTGTAGGGGGTGGTATGTTGATTTTAGGGGCATGGGTGTTGTTGTTAACGCTTTTTGTGGTGTTAGAATTGACTCGGGGTTTAAGTCGGGGGGCTCTTCGGGCTGTCTAGTACAGGAGGATGAGTAGGGCTAGGGCGAAGGTGAAGAAGAAAAGGGAGAGGTAGGTTTTAATTATTCCTTGTTGAATATTACTTGTTATTGAGATTAGGGGGGAGTTTAGGGGGTAAATTGCTTTTGGACCTACTTTTTCTAGCCAGGTTTGGTCAATTATTTGGGTGGCGATGGTTTGGCCTAGGAGGAGATTGAATTTAGGGGTAAGACGGTGCATTACTGTGGGGAAGAAGCCTAGTATGTTGGAGAAGTGGTGGAGTTGTAGGTTTGGGAGGGTTTTAATTTGTTTAGTAGTGAGGGAGGCCAGTTCTAGGGCGAGTAAGAGTCCGATGATTGTAACGGTAAGAGCAGCTGTTTTTAGGGAAAATGGTATGGATATAATGGGGGTTTTTAGGGGGGTGATGTTTAAAGTAATGAGGAGACCGGCAATAATGCTGCCTCATGCTAGTCGTTTAATAGGGTTGATTACTGCTGGGTTATTTTCGTTGATTGGAGAAAGGGGATTAAATCGGGGGTAGCCCATTGATACAAAGAAAATTACTCGGAGGCTGTAAATAGCGGTGAATGATGTGGCTAGGAGGGTGAGGGCTAGGGCTCAGGCGTTGAGATAAGATGTGTTGAGGGCTTCAATAATGGCGTCTTTGGAGAAGAAGCCTGCTAGGAAGGGGGTGCCTGTGAGGGCAAGACTCCCAATGGTTAGACAAGAGGAGGTGAATGGGGTTAAGTGGTGTATACCTCCTATTTTTCGGATGTCTTGTTCATCGTTTAGGCTGTGGATAATTGAGCCGGAGCAGAGGAAGAGTATTGCTTTAAAGAAGGCATGAGTGCAAATGTGTAGGAAGGCAAGTTGAGGTTGATTAAGACCAATGGTTACTATTATTAGGCCAAGTTGGCTTGATGTTGAGAAAGCAATGATCTTTTTGATGTCATTTTGGGTGAGGGCACAAGTTGCAGTGAAGAGTGTGGTGAGGGCGCCTAAACAGAGGCAGGTGGTGAGGGCGGTTGGATTGTTTTCTAGGAGGGGGCTTATACGAATAAGTAGGAAAATGCCTGCTACAACTATTGTGCTTGAATGCAGTAGGGCAGAGACCGGCGTAGGACCTTCTATGGCCGAGGGGAGTCACGGGTGGAGTCCGAATTGGGCTGATTTGCCAGTGGCTGCAAGAATGAGGCCTAAGAGGGGAAGGGTGAGGTCGACAGTTGTGGTGGTGGAAAAGATTTGTTGTAACTCTCAGGAGTTAAGGTTTGTTGCGATTCATGCTATAGAAAAAATTAGGCCAATGTCACCAATTCGATTATAAACAACTGCTTGGAGGGCTGCGGTGTTTGCATCGGTTCGGCCATATCATCAGCCAATGAGGAGGAAAGATATGATCCCTACTCCTTCTCAGCCAATGAATAGTTGGAATATATTGTTTGCTGTTACTAAGATAATTATGGCAATGAGGAAAATAAGGAGGTATTTAAAGAAACGGTTTATATAGGGGTCAGAGTGCATGTATCATGAAGCAAATTCTAGAATGGATCAGGTTACGTAAAGGGCAATGGGGGTAAAAATGATGGAGTAAATGTCAAATTTAAGGCTGATGTTAATGTCAAAGGTTAGGGTATTTATTCAGCTTCAACTAGTAATGATGGCCTCAGCTCCTTCGTGGAGAAATAAGAATAGGGGGAGGAGACTGACAAAAAATGCTATTTTTACGGCTGTTTTAACTTTGTCTAGGGCTCAGTGTTGGGGGTGGAGTTTTGGGGTGAGAGTTGTAAAGACAGGGTATGCTAGTAGAAAAAAGATTGTAATTAGGCTAGATGCTATAATGATGGAGGTGTGGTGCATAGCTGCTACTTGGATTTGCACCAAGAGTTTTTGGTTCCTAAGACCAATGGATGAGCTGTTATCCTTTAGAAGCTGTTCGAGTGAGCCTTGGAATTTAACCAAGGGGGCAAAGATTAGCAGTCTTTGTTATTGCAAATCTCTCTCGGTGGGCAAGAGGAGTCTAACCTCTGTTTTTAGAATCACAATCTAATGTTTTTGTTAAACTATGCCTACAGAATGTTCAGCCCCAGATTAGTTCGGGTTTAAAAATTAGAAGTAGAAGAGGGAGAAGGTGGAGGGCTAATAGTAAGTGTTCTCGTGAGTGTGTTGGTTCTAGGGCCATGATGTGGGAGGGAAGTGGACCTCGTTGTGTCATTAAGAACATGTAGAGAGAGTAGCCTGCCGTGATTAGAGTTCCAGCCCCTGTAAGGGCAATTGTTCATCAGGACCAGTTGAATAGGGAGGTGATGATTATTAGTTCTCCTATGAGATTGGGGAGTGGAGGTAGGGCAAGATTGGCAAGACTAGCAATGAATCATCAGGCAGTCATTAAGGGCAGAAGTATTTGGAGTCCTCGGGCTAAGAGTAAGGTTCGGCTATGGGTTCGTTCGTAGTTTGTATTTGCTAGGCAGAAGAGGGCGGAGGAGGTTAGTCCGTGGGCGATTATAAGAATTAGAGCGCCAGAAAAACCTCAGGGCGTTTGAATGAGAATGCCGGCTGCGACGAGACCTATGTGACTTACGGATGAGTAGGCGATTAGTGATTTAAGGTCAGTTTGGCGGAGGCAAATTGAGCCGGTTATAATTACTCCTCAGAGGGCGAGAATAATAAAGGGGTAGCTGAGTTCTTTGGTGAGGGGTTCTAGTATTGTCATTATTCGTATTATGCCGTAGCCCCCAAGTTTGAGGAGGACGGCGGCTAGGACTATAGAGCCAGCAATGGGGGCTTCAACGTGGGCTTTGGGGAGTCAAAGGTGGGCCCCATAAAGAGGTATTTTTACTAGGAATGCCAGTAAACAGCCGGCTCATCATAGTTTGTCTGCAAAGGAGGATAATTGTGTGAAAGGAGAAAATTGGAGTGTGAGGAGGGAGAGAGTCCCTGAGTTATTTTGTAGGAGAAGGAGGGCGATAAGAAGGGGGAGAGAGCCTGCGAGGGTATAGAATAAGAAGTAAGTTCCTGCGTTCAGGCGTTCTGTTTGGTTTCCTCATCGGGTAATGATCACTAGGGTTGGGATTAATGTGGCTTCAAATATGATGTAAAATATGATTACTTCGGTTGCACTGAAAGCCAGAATTAGGAAAATTTGTAGAGATGTGAGGAGTGTAATATACATGCGTTGCCGGTTAATGGGTTCTAAGGAGGTGTGGTGTTGGCTTGCTAGAATTATTAGTGGGAGAAGTCAGCAAGTTAGGGCGAGAAGGGGGGTAGAAAGGGGGTCGGTTGCTATGTAGGGGTTAAGAAAAGATCAGCCTGTGTCTGCTGTTGATTTTAGTCAGGATAGGCTGATTAGGGAGATGATTAGGCTGTATGCTAGTGAAGAGGACCAGAGCTGTTTGGCAGGGATTGCTCAGATAGTTGGGATAAGCATTATGGTGGGGATAAGAATTTTTAGCATTGTAGGAGGTTGAGGCTTTGGAGGCGGTCGGTGCCGTGGGTGCGAGCACTGGCAACAAGAAGGGCCAGGCCTGCACTAGCTTCGCAGGCTGAAAAAGCTAGGAGTAGGACGGGGGCGGCTGAGAAGCTAGTAGAGTTAAGTTGGAGTGTTCAAAGTGACAGGGCGATGAATAGGGATAATATTATGCCTTCAAGACAAAGAAGGGCGGAGAGAAGGTGTGTTCGGTGGAATGCTAGTCCTGCCAGTCCTAGTATGAATATGGAGGAGAAGGTGAAGTGGGCGGGGGTCATTAGGTGGTTGTGGACTTTAACCACAAGTTCTTGAGCCGAAATCAAGGGTTTTTCTTAAACTAACTACCTATTCAGCTCATTCAAGGCCTCCTTGTATTCACTCATAGATTAGGCCCAGGGTAAGGAGGGCGAGGATAATAAATGCTCAAATAAATGTTATGAGAGGGGTGGAGAGTTGATCACCTCATGGGAGTGGTAGGAGGAGTGCAATTTCTAGGTCAAATAGAAGGAAGAGAATGGCGATGAGAAAAAATCGGAGTGAGAAGGGCAAGCGGGCGGACCCTAAGGGGTCAAAGCCACACTCGTAAGGTGAGAGTTTTTCATGGTCTGGAGTTATTTGTGGGAGTCAGAAGGAGATTGTGGCTAAAATAGTTGATAGGATGCTGGAGATAATAATTGTTATTGTGATTAAATTCATTATCTTTCCTTGGGGTTTAACCAAGACTAGGTGATTGGAAGTCACATGTACTAGCTTTAATACTAGAAAGATATGAGCCTCATCAGTAGATTGAGATGTAGAGGAAAAGTCAGACGACGTCTACGAAATGTCAGTATCAGGCAGCGGCTTCGAATCCGAAGTGGTGCTCTGATGTAAAGTGATATTGGACTTGTCGTATTAGGCAGATGGCTAAGAAGGTGGATCCAATAATAACGTGGAGGCCATGGAAACCTGTGGCAACGAAGAATGTGGAGCCGTAGACTCCATCTGCGATTGTGAAGGGGGCTTCGTAGTACTCTATTGCTTGTAGGAGTGTGAAGTAAAACCCTAGAAGAATTGTTAGGGTTAGGGCTTGAATTGCCTCTTTTCGATTGCCTTCTATAATGCTGTGGTGGGCTCAAGTAACTGTTACACCGGAGGCTAGGAGAACGGCTGTGTTTAGAAGGGGGACTTCGAATGGATCTAAAGTGGTGATGCCTGTGGGTGGTCAGCAGCCTCCAAGTTCAGGAGTTGGGGCGAGGCTTGAGTGATAAAATGCTCAGAAAAATCCTAGGAAGAAAAATACTTCTGAAGTAATGAAAAGGATTATCCCGTAACGGAGGCCTTTTTGGACGGGAGGTGTGTGGTGGCCTTGAAATGTGCCTTCTCGTACAATGTCTCGTCATCATTGGTTTATAGTCAGGAGGAGGAGGATTAGTCCTAGTAGTATAAGTGTTGTGTTGTGGAAGTGTATTCAGATTGCTAAACCGGATGTTATTAGGAGGGCAGCTGCTGCTCCTGTTAATGGTCATGGGCTGGGGTCTACTATATGGTATGCGTGTGCTTGATGGGCCATTAGACGTTTTCTTGAAGGTAGAGGCTTAAAAGAAGTACAAACACGTAGGCTTGAATTATGGCAACGGCTACCTCTAATAGTGTTAGTAGGAGTAGAAGAATGGCTGTAAGTAGGGCCACGGTTGGTATTAATGGGAGAAGAACGGATGCGGCGGTGGCAATTAGTTGAATTAGGAGATGGCCGGCTGTTAGGTTTGCTGTCAGTCGGACGCCTAGAGCTAAGGGTCGGATGAATAGACTAATTGTTTCGATAATAATTAGGACGGGGATGAGGAGAACAGGAGTTCCTTCTGGGAGAAGATGGCCTAACGCATGGGTGGGTTGGTATCGTATTCCGATGATTACTGTTGCGAGTCAAAGGGGGACGGCAAATGCTATGTTGAGGGAAAGTTGTGTCGTGGGTGTGAAAGTGTAAGGCAGGAGGCCTAGTATGTTTAGTGTAATAAGGAATAGCATTAGGGAGGTTAGGAGAACTGCTCATTTGTGGCCACCTAGGCTGAGGGGCTGAAAAATTTGTTGGGTAAAGCGGTTGATGAATCAGCCTTGAAGGGTTAGGAGGCGGTTGTTTAATCAGCGAGTTGTAGGTTTAGGGTAGAGAATTCAGGGTAGTGCTAAGGCAAGGGCAATTAGTGGGACTCCGAAGTGTGTGGGGCTCATAAATTGATCAAAGAAGCTTAATGTCATGGTCAGTTTCAGGGTTCTGTTTTGGGTTTTTCTGTGCTTTGGGGGGTAGGTTCATTTGGGAAGGAGTGGGCTAGGACTTTCGGGGGGATGACTGTCAAGAAGATCAGTCAGGAGAAGACTAAGATGGCAAATCAAGGGGCTGGGTTAAGCTGTGGCATCTCGCTAAGGGTGGTTGGGAGTCACCGATCTTTAGCTTAAAAGGCTAACGCTGTTCCCTGTTTAGCTTCTTAGCGAAGCGTCTTCAAGTATTAGAGATGATCAGTTTTCAAAGTGTTCTAGGGGGACTGCTTCCACTACGATGGGCATGAAGCTGTGGTTTGCTCCGCAGATTTCAGAGCATTGTCCATAGAAAACTCCAGGTCGAGATGCAATAAATGCTGTTTGGTTTAGGCGTCCGGGGACTGCGTCTATTTTTACTCCAAGGCTTGGGACGGCTCAAGAGTGAAGGACATCTTCAGCTGAGACTAAGACCCGAATTGGGGATTCAACTGGTACTACTATTCGATGGTCGGCTTCTAGGAGACGAAATTGTCCGGGGGTTAGGTCCTGGGTTGGGATTATGTATGAGTCAAAGGCAAGGTCCTCATAATCAGTGTATTCGTAGCTTCAGTACCATTGGTGGCCTATTGCTTTAATTGTGAGGTGGGGGTCATTAATTTCGTCTATGAGGTATAGAATTCGGAGAGAGGGAAGTGCAATTAGAATCAGGATAATGGCGGGGAGAAGGGTCCAAATGATTTCAATTTCTTGGGAGTCCAAGATAAATTTGTTAGTTAACTTGGTAGTTACTATAGCTACAATAATGTAAAGTACAAATGTGCTAATGAGGAAGACAATTATTAAGGCATGGTCGTGGAAGTGTAGAAGTTCTTCTATCACAGGGGAAGCTGCATCTTGAAATCCTAGTTGGGAGGGATGGGCCATTAAAACAAGACACGCGGGGGTTTAACCCACAATTTTGCCTTGACAAGGCAATGTAATTTTCTATTTTACTAGGGTCTTATGAAGAAAGTGGCAGAGTGGTTATGGTGGTTGGCTTGAAACCAATTTATGGAGGTTCAATTCCTTCCTTTCTCGTCGGGGTTTATCGTTTGGGTCAAGTTTGTTGAACTTGTACAAATGCTGGTTCTTCAAAGGTGTGGTATGGGGGTGGGCAGCCGTGAAGTCACTCTATATTTGTTGGTGTGAGTTCAACAGATAAAACTTCTCGTTTAGCGGCAAAAGCTTCTCAGATAATAAATAGGAACATAATGACTGCAACGAGGGAGATTATTGAGCCGATGGAAGAAATTGTATTTCAAAGAGTATAGGCGTCTGGATAGTCTGAGTATCGACGAGGTATACCTGCTAGGCCAAGGAAGTGTTGTGGGAAGAAAGTCAGGTTTACTCCTACAAATATTACTGCAAAGTGAATCTTAGTTCATGTGCTGTGGAGTGTGTAGCCTGAGAACAGAGGGAATCAGTGGACAAAGCCTGCAACAATTGCGAATACGGCGCCTATTGAGAGAACATAGTGGAAGTGGGCTACAACGTAGTATGTGTCGTGGAGTATAATGTCTAGAGATGAATTGGCTAAGACAATGCCGGTTAAGCCTCCTACTGTGAACAGGAAAATAAAGCCTAGTGCCCATAGAAGGGGGGTTTCTCATTTAATTGAGCCGCCGTGAAGGGTGGCTAGTCAGCTAAAGACTTTTACTCCAGTAGGGATGGCGATGATTATTGTTGCGGAGGTAAAATAGGCTCGGGTGTCTACGTCCATTCCAACAGTAAATATGTGGTGGGCTCAGACAATAAAGCCTAGAAGGCCAATGGCCATCATGGCCCAGACTATGCCTATGTAGCCGAATGGTTCTTTTTTGCCGGCATAATATGCTACAATATGGGAAATCATACCAAACCCGGGAAGAATAAGAATATAGACTTCTGGGTGGCCAAAGAATCAGAATAGATGCTGGTAAAGAATGGGGTCTCCGCCTCCTGCCGGGTCAAAAAAGGTTGTGTTTAGGTTTCGGTCCGTTAAAAGCATAGTAATGCCGGCGGCAAGGACTGGAAGGGACAGTAGGAGTAGGACGGCAGTAATTAAGAGTGCTCAAATAAATAGGGGTGTCTGGTACTGGGAAATGGCTGGGGGTTTTATGTTAATAATTGTGGTGATGAAGTTGATTGCTCCAAGAATGGATGAGACTCCAGCTAAGTGGAGGGAAAAGATGGTTAGGTCAACTGAAGGGCCAGCATGTGCCAGATTGCCTGCTAGTGGAGGGTAGACGGTTCATCCTGTCCCAGCACCAGCTTCAACTCCTGAGGAAGCGAGGAGGAGGAGAAATGAGGGGGGAAGCAGTCAAAAACTCATATTGTTTATTCGTGGAAAGGCTATATCGGGGGCGCCAATCATGAGCGGAATCAGTCAGTTGCCGAAACCCCCAATCATAATGGGTATGACTATAAAGAAGATTATTACAAAGGCGTGTGCAGTTACAATTACGTTATAAATTTGGTCGTCTCCAAGGAGAGAGCCTGGTTGGCTGAGTTCTGCTCGGATTAATAGGCTTAATGCGGTGCCTACCATTCCGGCCCAAGCACCAAAAATTAGGTAAAGGGTGCCAATGTCTTTGTGATTAGTCGAGAAAAATCAACGTGTGATTGCCACAGGTAGAATGGCTGAGAGTTAAGCGGTGGATTGTAGCCCCATAGACAGAGGTTAAATCCCTCTTTTTACCAAGCCCTGAGGTGTTTACATATCAGATTGCAAATCTGAAGTTGCAGGCTGACACCTGCCGGGGCTTTCCCCGCCTATTTTTTGAAGAAGTAGGCGGGGAAAGTAGGTAGATGCTCGCTGGTTTGGGCGCTTAGCTGTTAACTAAGAGTTTGTAGGATCGAGGCCTTCCTACCTAGTAAGGCTTTAGCTTAATTAAAGTGTCTGTTTTGCATGCAGGAGATGTGGGGTAGTATTCCGCAAGTCTTATCAGGGGCTGGGGGATTTTCACCCCCGTTTAGAGCTTTGAAGGCTCTTGGTTTGAATGCTAACCTAAGCCCCTTAGATGGTGAGAATTGCTATTATGGCTGGGGTGAGGGGGAGGAGGCAAAGGGACAGGGAGGTTGTGGTGGCTACGGGAAGAGTGGTTTGGGTGGAGGTAAAGCGTCAGGGGGTAGTAGCTGTGAGGGTGTTGGAGGAGATGGTTAGGGTTATTGCATAGGATAGGCGGAGGTAGAAGTAAAGGCTGAGGAGTGCTGTTAAGGCAGCTAGAGTTGCGGTGGGGGCTAGGTCTTGCTTGGTTAGTTCTTGAAGGATCAGTCATTTTGGTATGAACCCTGTGAGGGGAGGGAGGCCTCCTAGGGAGAGAAGGATGAGAGGTATTAGGGTGGTGAGGGCGGGGGTTTTTGCTCAGGAGGTAGCAAGTGTGTTGATGTTAGTGGAGTTATTAATTTTGAAGATTAGGAAGGCAGAGGCTGTTATAAGGAAGTAGGTTATCAAGGTGAGGAGGGTTAATTGGGGAGAAAATTGAAGAACCAGGATTATTCAGCCTAGATGGGCGATTGAGGAGTATGCTAGGATTTTGCGTAGTTGTGTTTGGTTGAGTCCGCCCCAGCCTCCAATGAGGGTGGAGGCTAGCCCTAGGAAGATGAGCAGGTTTGAGTTGGTGGGTTGGATTTGCAGAAGAAGGGCAAAGGGGGCAAGTTTTTGTCAGGTTGAGAGGATAAGCCCTGTGGTTAGGTCCAGTCCTTGAAGGACTTCTGGGAGTCAGGCATGTAAAGGAGCTAAGCCAATTTTTAATGCTAGGGCGAGGGTAATTATAGTGGTAGGTAGGGGGTGGGATAGTTGTTGAATTTCTCATTGACCTGTGAGTCAGGCATTGGTGATGCTAGCAAATAGTAGAGTTGCTGCGGCAGCAGCTTGGGTGAGGAAGTATTTTGTGGTAGCTTCGACTGCCCGGGGGTGGTGGAGTTGGGCTATCAGTGGGATAATAGCGAGGGTGTTTAGTTCAAGGCCTATTCAAGCAAGGAGTCAGTGGGAGCTTGCAAATGTAATTGTAGTTCCTAGACCTAGTCCGAAAAGAAGGGTTATTAGGATGTAAGGGTTCATTAGTAAAGGAAGGGGTTTAACCAACATTTTTGGGGTATGGGCCCAAAAGCTTATTTAGCTGACTTTACTAGGAAGTGGTGTAGTGGAAGCACTAAGAGTTTTGATCTCTTCAGGTAGGGTTCGAGTCCCTTCTTTCTAAGGAGCTGGAGGGGCTTTAACCCTCATTATTCACTCTATCAAAGTGGCCCTTTAATTCAGGCACGGCTCCGATTATAGTTGGGGAGGGAGTCCGGTAAGTGCGATGGGAAGCGCTAGGTGTCAAATTACAAGTGCGAGGGTGAGGGGGAGGAAGTTTTTTCAAATTAGGTGCATTAGTTGGTCATAACGAAATCGGGGGTATGAGGCACGGACTCAGAGGAAGAGAACGGACAGGAGTGTGGCTTTAATTATTAGGTTGGTTGTGGTTAATTCTGGGGTTAGATGAGAAATGGAAGTGCCTAGAAATAGAGTTGCTGAGAGTGTGTTTATTAAGAGGATGTTAGAGTATTCTGCAAGGAAAAATAGGGCAAAGGGTCCTCCGGCGTATTCTACGTTGAAGCCAGAGACAAGTTCGGATTCGCCTTCAGTAAGGTCAAAAGGTGCTCGGTTTGTCTCGGCTAGTGTGGAGATGTATCATATTATGGCTAAGGGTCAGGCGGGCAGGAGGAGTCATGTGCTTTCTTGGGCGGTGCTAAATGTTTGGAGTGTGAAGCCTCCAGTAAAAATGATTGCATTGAGGAGAATTAGTCCTAGGCTTACTTCATAGGAGATGGTTTGGGCAACGGCTCGAAGGGCCCCGATGAGGGCGTATTTGGAGTTTGAGGCTCAGCCTGATCCTAGAATTGAATAGACTGCTAGGCTTGACAGGGCGAGGATGAAGAGGATGCCTAGGTTGAGGTCTGCTATTGGAAAGGGGAGTGGTAAGGGGGCTCAGAGGGAAAGTGCTAAGGTTAGGGCAAGAATGGGGGTTAATAAGAATAAGAAGGGGGAGGAGGTTGAGGGTCGGATTGGTTCTTTAGTAAAAAGTTTGAGGCCATCTGCGATTGGTTGGAGGAGTCCGTAGGGACCTACAATGTTTGGACCTTTACGTAGTTGTATATAGGCTAGGACTTTTCGTTCAACTAGCGTGAGGAGGGCAACGGCTAGTAGTACAAAGACTATTAGGATTAATGGGTTAAGAATTGAGGAGATAAGTGTTGAGGTCATAGTTAGGGGGAGGATTTGAACCTCCGTTGAAAGGGCTTAGGTCTTTTGCATTGGCCGGGCTCTGCCACCTTAACAGGCTGTTTTCTTAAGCTTAGGGGGTTATGCCCTTTTACCTATTTTAGTTGGTTTCATTAGGTAAGGGTAAGGCGTGTTTGGAACAGGGGCCTTTTCTTTTCGGTCCTTTCGTACTAGAAAAGATCACAACATAGATAGAAACTGACCTGGATTGCTCCGGTCTGAACTCAGATCACGTAGGACTTTAATCGTTGAACAAACGAACCCTTAATAGCGGCTGCACCAATAGGATGTCCTGATCCAACATCGAGGTCGTAAACCCCCTTGTCGATATGGACTCTAGAAGGGGATTGCGCTGTTATCCCTAGGGTAACTCGGTTCGTTGATCGGTTGTACCGGATCATTTATGGTCAGAGATTCTGTTACTTAGGGCTGTAGCCCTTGGTTGTAAGAGTGAAGGGTACTCTTAGTCCACGTGGGGGTTTTTTGTTTCCCCGCGGTCGCCCCAACCAAAGGCATTGGAACAGGGCCTAGTTAGTTTTGTCTTTTGTGTACAGGGTGCTTAACATAGTCTGTTCTGGTGCCTAAAGCTCCATAGGGTCTTCTCGTCTTATGGGGGGATCCCCGCTTCTGCACGGGGAGATCAATTTCATTGACAGGAGAAAGGAGACAGTTGAGCCCTCGTGGTGCCATTCATACAGGTCTTCATTTAAAGGACAAGTGATTGCGCTACCTTTGCACGGTCAAAATACCGCGGCCGTTAAACTAATAGTCACCGGGCAGGCGGGACCTCTTATGTTCTGTTCCAAGAGGCGATGTTTTTGGTAAACAGGCGAGGCTCGTGTTTGCCGAGTTCCTTCTTTTTCTTTTAGTCTTTCCCATAGTGCACACCAGTGTGGGGTTAACGGGTGGTTGTTGGATAATTTTCTGGTTATTTGTTTTTTATTCAGTGCCCTCTTAGTTTGGGGCCGTTAATTTTCGGTGAGGGTTCGTTCCGATGTACACGTGTGCGGGGAGAGAAGCAGTGCTTCTCTTATTACTCATATTAGCATAATTACTTCCATGGAGGGTGGAATAGCCTGATAGGGCCAGCGGATTAAGATGGTGTTGTCGGTATTGGAGGGATGTGTGATGCTTGAGCTTTAACGCTTTCTGTTTAGATGGCTGCTTTTAGGCCCACTAAAGCATGTGCCTTATATAGGGTATGATCTTTATCCTGCTAGGAAAATTGTATTTTTTATCAAAGGGGCTGTACCCCCTTTGATTAACTCTTTTGACTTCTTGTTACCGGGGGTAGGCGTGGGCCAGATGGTGGGGAAAGAATTTAAAAGGCTGAACTTCTATTCAGTTCTCAGGCAACCAGCTATAACTAAGTTCGGTAGGTCTGTCACCTCTACTCGGAGCTCTTCCCACTCTTTTGCCACAGAGACGGGGTTGCCCTTTAGGTAGGCTGTCTCGGAGTAGCTCACTTAGTTTCGGGAAATTAAACTATAATGCTTTTTGCTTAAGTGTTTCTTGCTAATTCATGATGCAAAAGGTACGAGGCGGAGTCTCTGCTTTTTTATGCTTTACTGGGTTGTTTCATTTCTCTTTCAGCTTTCCCTTGCGGTACTTTCTCTATCGCTTCAAGGACCCTTTTCTGTCGCCCATACTTGGGGGGAAAAATGGTTTGTTTTCGGGTGGAAGTGGTTTTGGGGGTATAAATAGTGGTGTGTTGGTTTTATTGGGGGAGCTAGCTGTTGGGCGTCAGGATGACTCGATTTGCACGGGTGACTTCTCAGTGTAAGGGAGATGCTTTACTGTCTTAGCTACATCCTGGTTTTTCCAAGTGCATCTTCCGGTACACTTACCATGTTACGACTTGCCTCCCCTTAATTCCTAAAAATGTATTATGTATTTTTTAAAGTTGGCTTGGGGAGAGTGACGGGCGGTGTGTGCGCGCTTCAGGGCCAGTTTCAGCAAAACGCTCTATTTTTTGCTTACTGCTAAATCCTCCTTCTAATGTACTTTTCATTACATTATCCGTGTTCCCTAAAGTAGGGAATGTAGCCCATTTCTTTCCCTCTCATATGCTACACCTCGACCTGGCGTTTTGGGTTTTACTAGTTTTGCTTACTATAGTGCCTTCACAGGGTAAGCTGACGACGGCGGTATATAGGCGGGGATGACAAGGGAGGGTGAGGTTTAACGGGGATTATCGGTTCTAGAACAGGCTCCTCTAGGGGGGTCTAAAGCACCGCCAAGTCCTTTGGGTTTTAAGCTAATGCTCGTAGTTCCCTGGCGGATGGCGGTTGTAGTGTGCCATCAAAGTTTAGGGCTGGGCATAGTGGGGTCTCTAATCCCAGTTTGTTCCGCAGCTTTCGTGGAGTCGGGAAAATAAAGCCACTTTCGTGGTGGGGCTTCATGCCTTCGGAAGCGTATGACAGCTCTGAAGGTGTTCGGCTTTAGTTGGATAGTTTCTCTTAACCACTCTTTACGCCGGTTCCTGTCAATTTGGGCCTCTCGTATAACCGCGGTGGCTGGCACGAGTTTTACCGGCCCTCTTGGCCTTAACTAAGTCAAGCTTTCGCTCAGGGCTTAATGTTTATCACTGCTGAATCCCCTTGAGGGTGTGGCTGAGCAAGGTGTTATGGGCTATAAACTATGTGCCTGATACCAGCTCCTTGTTCTCGGGCAGAGAACTGTGGGCGTTCTCACGGGGGTGCTGAGACTTGCATGTGTAAGTATAGCCAAAACTGACAGTAAAGTCAGGACCAAGCCTTTGTGCCTACGGGACCTTTCTAGGGTCCGTCTTAACATCTTCAGTGTCATGCTTTAGTTAAGCTACGTTAGC